TTAGGGGGTGGACGTGCTATTTGTTTACATCCATTAGTTCGTAAAGGATTCAATGCAGACTTTGATGGGGATCAAATGGCTGTTCATGTACCTTTATCTTTGGAAGCGCAAGCGGAGGCTCGTTTACTTATGTTTTCTCATATGAATCTCTTTTCTCCGGCTATTGGAGATCCCATTTCGGTACCAACCCAAGATATGCTTATTGGACTCTATGTATTAACGATCGGGAATCGTCGAGGTATTTGTGCAAATAGGTATAATCCATGGAATCGCATAAACTATCAAAATGAAACAGTTAATGATTATAAGTATAAATATACTACGAAAGAGAAAGAGCCCTATTTTTGTAGTTCCTATGATGTACTTATAGTTTATCAGCAGAAACGAATCAATTTAGATAGTCCTTTGTGGCTTCGGTGGCGACTAGATCAACGTGTCATTGCCTCAAGAGAAGTTCCTGTCGAAGTTCAATATGAATCTTTGGGTACCTATCATGAAATTTATGGGCACTATCTAATAGTAAGACGTATAAAAAAACAAACCCTTTGTATATACACCCGAACCACTGTTGGTCATATTTCTTTTTCTCGAGAAATAGAAGAAGCCATACAGGGGTTTTGTCAGGCCTACTCATACGGTACCTAAGCTAAGGAATTATGTAATACCGCGGGAATTTTGATCTCTCCGGTTCAACTGGAATCATAATTCCTTAATTTCTACATGAATCGAGATCCAGTAAAGGAGGTCTTCGAATCACTGACTCAAACCCATTGGCGAATCCTACTCAGCGGAATAGAGAAGTACTTATGGCAGAATGGGCTGATCTGTTCTTTTACAATAAAGCGATAGATGGGTCTGCCATGAAACGACTTATTAGCAGATTAATAGATCACTTCGGAATGGCATATACATCGCACACCCTGGATCAAGTAAAGACTCTGGGTTTCCAGCAAGCCACTGCTACATCCATTTCATTAGGAATTGATGATCTTTTAACAGTACCTTCTAAGGGGTGGCTAGTCCAAGATGCTGAACAACAAAGTTTCATTTTAGAAAAGCACCATCATTATGGGAATGTACACACAGTAGAAAAATTACGCCAATCCATTGAGATATGGTATGCTACAAGTGAATATTTGAGACAAGAAATGCATCCTAATTTTAGGATGACTGATCCTTCTAATTCAGTCCATATAATGTCCTTTTCGGGAGCTAGAGGAAATGCATCTCAGGTACACCAATTAGTAGGTATGAGAGGATTAATGTCGGATCCCCAAGGACAAATGATTGATTTACCGATTCAAAGCAATTTACGCGAAGGACTTTCTTTAACGGAATATATCATTTCCTGCTACGGAGCCCGCAAAGGAGTTGTGGATACTGCTGTACGAACATCAGATGCTGGATACCTCACGCGTAGACTTGTTGAAGTGGTTCAACACATTGTTGTACGTAGAACAGATTGTGGCACTACCCGAGGCATTTCCGTGAGTCCTAGAAATGGGATGACGGAAAGAATTTGGGTCCAAACACTAATTGGTCGTGTATTAGCATACAATATATATATGGGCCCACGTTGCATTGCCGCTCAAAATAAAGATATTGGGGTTGGACTTGTCACTCGATTCATAACCTTTCGAACACAACCAATATATATTCGAACCCCCTTTCTTTGCAGGAGTATATCTTGGATCTGTCGATTATGTTATGGTCAGAGTCCCACTCATGGCGACCTGGTCGAATTAGGAGAAGCAGTAGGTATTATTGCGGGTCAATCAATCGGCGAACCGGGGACTCAACTAACATTAAGAACTTTTCATACCGGTGGAGTATTCACAGGTGGTACTGCAGAACATGTACGAGCTCCTTTTAAGGGAAAAATCAAATTCAATGAGGATTTGGTTCATCCCACACGTACACGTCATGGGCATCCTGCTTTTCTATGTTATATAGACCTGTATGTAACTATTGAGAGTCACGATATTCTACATAATGTGAATATTCCACCCAAAAGTTTTCTTTTAGTTCAAAACGATCAATATGTAGAATCAGAACAAGTGATTGCTGAGATTCGCGCTGGAACATCCACTTTCAATTTTAATAAAGTTAAAGAGAAAGTTCGAAAACATATTTATTCTGACTCAGAGGGAGAAATGCACTGGAGTACCGATGTGTACCATGCACCTGAATATAAATATGGTAATGTTCATCTCTTACCCAAAACAAGTCATTTATGGATATTATCAGGAGCTCTGTGCAGATCCAGTATAGTGCCTTTTTCGCTCCACAAGGATCAAGATCAAATGAATGTTCATTCTGTTGAACGGAGATCTATTTCTGACCTCTCCGTGACTAATGATCAAGTGAGACACAAATTGTTTAGTTCGAATCCTTACGGTAAAAAGGGGGGGGTTCTTGATTATTCAGGACCTGATCGAATCATATCCAACGGTCATTGGAATTTCATATATCCTCCCATTCTCCACGAGAATTCTGATTT